AAAGAAGACAGCGGCAAGTTCACAGCAAGAAAATTAAATAAAGGGATTCGCAAATAAAAGAGCTAATGCCACGACCAGTCCATAAATTGTTAAAGCTTCCATAAAAGCCAGACTAAGCAATAAAGTACCCCGTATTTTACCCTCTGCTTCTGGTTGTCTCGCGATCCCTTCTACGGCTTGGCCCGCAGCAGTACCTTGACCAACTCCGGGTCCAATAGAAGCAAGCCCTACGGCCAATCCAGCAGCAATAACGGAAGCAGCAGAAATCAATGGATTCATGATAAGTGCCTCGCACCAAACTCAAGAATGGTTAATGATACAATCCACCAATGAATTCTGACTTATGCTTATGATCGATTACTAAGATCTATACGATTGAAGTCACTAAGAACTTCGTATTGACGTAATGCTATGATTGAACCAGCAGAACTACTTAGAGGTCTCGTTTTTAGTTCCTATCCGTGGAGTCTTTATCAATATCAATGCATCCGACTCTCGTTCTTCCATTTCTTTGTTTCGAACCATGCTTTCAATTCTGCGCCCTTTCTTTCTCTTCTATATGCTTGATTTCATCTGTTTATTCATTCGTCACAAATGAAACGTAAGGACTTCTATTGGAATCCTCATTGAAATTCTGAGTGGGATAGGAGCTGGGTGGTTCATAGAAAATCAGTTACTATCGACCATATACATTTCTTTCATAGTGTAACCCAACTATTCACATCTTAGATTCATCCGGATTCTAGAATCCTTCTTTGAACATACACAAGAGCTGTCTTCTAGCCATTCAAAAAGTATCTTTATATTTAAAATTCAGACCATCTCTTTCTCTTCTAGTAATGATTGCTCGGCTCCATCCCCGAGGTCGGCCTCGTCATCCAAGAAGTTATCCACGCTCCACTTACTGTTAGTCGCTATTTTCTAGCCATTCAAAAGGGTGTCTTTATATTTAAAATTCGGCCCATCTCTTTCTCTTCTAGTAATGATTGCTCGGCTTCATCCCCGAGGTCAGCCTCTTCATCTAAGAAGTTATCCACGCTCCACTTACTGTTAGTCGCTATTTTCTAGCCATTCAAAAGGGTGTCTTTATATTTAAAATTCGGCCCATCTCTTTCTCTTCTAGTAATGATTGCTCGGCTTCATCCCCGAGGTCAGCCTCTTCATCTAAGAAGTTATCCACGCTCCACTTACTGTTAGTCGCTATTTTCTAGCCATTCAAAAGGGTGTCTTTATATTTAAAATTCGGCCCATCTCTTTCTCTTCTAGTAATGATTGCTCGGCTTCATCCCCGAGGTCGGCCTCGTCATCCAAGAAGTTATCCACGCTCCACTTACTGTTAGTCGCTATTTTCTAGCCATTCAAAAGGGTGTCTTTATATTTAAAATTCGGCCCATCTCTTTCTCTTCTAGTAATGATTGCTCGGCTTCATCCCCGAGGTCGGCCTCGTCATCCAAGAAGTTATCCACGCTCCACTTACTGTTAGTCGCCGTCTTTCCCTTCCGCAGCCAGAGGAATCGGAGGCTTCAAAGGCTTCGACGGGGGAAACAAGAACCACGGCCAAAACAAGAGCATGTAACTTCCTCAACGTTACAGCATGGGTCTCAGATCGCGTCATGGTGTCAAACATGGGATTAACCAATCTCTTAGTGAGTGTAAGCAAGAGAAGTACGATCCACCGTAGTATTCGAATCATAAACATAAATTAATTTCCTTTTTTTCGCATGTGCAGGCTAGACACAAAATCCGCCATTGGTAGTTATTGAAAAATTCGACCCAGAAACGATATATATATATATATGACTGAGTTGTTTATCTGCATACATAACTAGCATACTCCCTTGCATGTTTGTTTCTCTTTTCGATCTGTTTCAGATCAAAAGATATTTTTGTGGTTATTATCGATCTATTTTATAGAAATATATATATATATATATTTCTATAAAATATATATATATATATACCCTAAACCCCTTTTTTAGGAATCATAGTGTTGTAATTCACTAAACAAATAGAATATTCATTGGGAATATGGCATAACATGGGCTAGAAACCTGGGGAAAAAGATCTTTTATTTTCCTTTTTTTTACTAAAGCATATCGGAATCTCTTTTGCTACTACTCTAGATCATATATACTCTATTTCTATCCCCCAATAGCTTATCTCGAAATAGCTTATCTCGAGCCGCCCATACATATTACATATTGGGTTAGGATAAGCGAAACAAATGCTAAATCTATTTTCAAAGCTAGTCAATGATGACCCTCCATGGACTCGCCTATATAAGCCGCAGCTAAAGTTGCAAAAATAAGAGCTTGAATACCACTTGTAAATAATCCCAGAAACATGACAGGTATAGGAACCACTGAAGGTACTAAAGAAACAAGAACAAGAACTACTAATTCATCAGCCAATATATTCCCGAAAAGTCGAAAACTCAGTGATAGGGGTTTTGTGAAATCTTCTAGGATATTAATTGGTAAGAGGATTGGCGTTGGTTGAATGTATTTACCGAAATAACCCAAGCCGTTTTTGGTAAGACCCGCATAGAAATAGGCCACAGACGTGGGTAAAGCTAAAGCAACAGTAGTATTTATATCATTCGTGGGTGCGGCTAATTCCCCCTGGGGTAGCTCTATGATTTTCCGAGGTAAAAGAGCCCCTGACCAGTTAGAAACAAAAATAAATAGGAACATAGTTCCAATAAAAGGAACCCAAGCACCATATTCTTCTCCAATCTGAGTTTTGCTCAAGTCTCGAATGAATTCAAGGACATATTCGAAGAAATTTTGACCGTCGGTGGGAATGGTTTGTGGATTTCGAACAGCTATAGTGGTTGAACCTACTAAGATAGCAATTACGACCCAAGAAGTAATAAGCACTTGGGCATGGACTTGGAAACCACCTATTTGCCAATAGAAATGTTGGCCTACTTCCACACCGGATAGATCGTATAACCCTTTTAGGGTGTTGATGGAACATGGTAGAACATTCATATTGCCCTCTGACAGAAGTAGAACTTAATAAAAAGGAATTATTTTGATTCCACTATCTTTTTCTCGACTCGCCTACTTGAATCGTGTATTTCAGATACCAAGGAATCCTCGAAAATCCCCAGTGATTGTTCTCTCGTTTTTTTTTTTTTAGATTCAGGAAAAGGAACCAATTCCATAAATCCATAAATTTCCCGAAGTCATTGACTTATCTTATTATTAATCAACGATTTGTTATAGAGCTAGAACGGCCCTCACAAATTGCCGAGACTAATTTGTTAAGAATGAATCGAATTGAACGTATAGAGTCATCATTGCTTGGAATCGGAAGATCCACAAGATCCGGGTCACAATTTGTATCGATTAAACAAATCGTTGGAATTCCTAAAGTTATACATTCGCAAATAGCCTTATAGCCGTCTTGCTGATCAACGACGATTACAATATCAGGCAACCTCGTCATATATTTGATCCCACCCAGAGAGGTTTCCAAGTGATATAATCGTCTCTTCAAGATTGCTGCATCTCTTTTAGGAAGACGGTTGAGTCTTCCCGTCTTTTGTTCCGCTCTCAAATTGCGGAACGTATGAAGTCTCCTTTCTGTAGTGGACCAATTCGTTGACATCCCACCGAGCCATTTTTTATTAACATAATGACACCGAGCCCTTATTGCAGCTGATGCGACTGAATCAACTGCTATTTTTTTAGTACCAACTATTAAGAATTCTTTTCCCGTACTCGCTGCATCAAAAACTAAATTACAAGCTTCTGATAAAAAACGAGCAGTTCTAGTAAGATTTGTAATATGCATCCCTTTACGCTTTGCAGAGATGTAAGGTGCCATGCGAGGATTCCATTTCTTAGTCTTATGCCCAAAATGAATTCCTGCTTCCATCATCTCTTCCAAATTGATGTTCCAATATCTTCTTGTCATTTTTCCCCACACTTCCTCTTTTTTTTTATTTTTTTAGAGACGAGGTGCCCTAAATAAAGAATTGTTCCGACGGAACCTTCTACCGGAGATTGACCGTTCATCCACGGGCCAAGCCATGAATTCCTTTCTATTCGTTATTATCTTTATTACTAAATCGAATAACCGGACTAGATAGTGAAAGTAAAGTTAAAGGGATGAATTTGCTCTTAGAAATCATGAAATCCCGCAAATTAGGATAGATCATGGACTTTGGTTGGGATGCAAGAATCAAATAATTCTCTGTGTTGGAATAAAATATCTCTTATTTCCCCTCCGAATAGATTCTTCTTTTTCATTTCCAAAGGACTGTTGCTGCGTTGCCTTGAACGGGACACGAATCCTTTGAATCCGGTACCAACAGGTATCATACCCCCCAGAACAACGTTCTCTTTCAGGCCTTTCAACCAATCGATACGACCTCGTAGAGCGGCTTTTGCTAAAACCCGAGCAGTCTCTTGAAAACTTGCTTCGGATATGAAACTTTGAGTATTCAGAGACGCCCTCGTTATTCCCAATAGGACAACTCGATAACAGATCGCTTCTTCCAAAGCGCGCGCTGTTCGTTCCGCCCGCAACAATCCTATGAGTTCTCCAGGTGAAAAAACATTAGACATTCCATCTTCTGAAACCAACACTTTTGATGTTATTTGACGCACAATAATTTCTATATGCTTATTATGGATTTGCACCCCCTGGGATCGATAAACCGTTTGAATCTTATTAACCAAAGAGATACGGCTTTGTGCTATGGTTAACTCAGCGCCAATCACGAATCCCCAAGGAATTCCAAGAATTCTTGGTATACATTCGTTCCAACCTTCCACCCTCTCTTCTAGGTTCATTGAAATTGAATCAATCGAACGCGCTTCGAACACTTGTTCTACTTTTGGAAGACCTTGCGTTATATCACTCGATCGCGATTTTTCATAGATAAATGTAACTACTGTATCTCCTTCGGAAAGGATTGTCCCATAATGGCCATGAACGGTGGCTCCGGGAGTAGCCAAATAGGGCTTAGCAGATCTTATTACTAAAGAGTCAACATGAACAATTATAACCTGCCCAGATTTGAGGGGCGGTCCATATTTGGATATACATACATTTTCACAAATCAACTGTCCAAGGGGAATGATTATCGATGTCTCTTCACAATAGGCGGGCTGGAGCGAATCCCAATTCAAATTGAATGGATTCAAAATCATGTTACTGCATCGATTGGGATTCGAAATTCTCCCACTTTCATCCATTAAATAATAGTTAAGTACTTGGAAAGTCTGTTTGAAATTTTCAAGGAGCAAATATTTTTTTACCAAGATCTGATTATGAGTTATTAAGTGGTAAGATGGAGAAAAATGCGCAATTTTCGGCACAATCCCTAAAGGACCCGACGAATTCCTAATTGGAATTCGGAGATCCCTTTTACTTTTCATTGATTTTTTTCTCACATTGTTGTTATATTTCAAACCCTTGAATGGGCCCATTCGAGAACAATTAGATGATGACAAAATGATCAAAGACTGGCATTCCTTATTTCGACTCAACAACGTACGACTAGTTCCTTGATGTTGGGTAAGTGATTGTTGAATCCTTCCCTTGGAAGAAAAAGGTTTGAGATTCATACAAGCTACTCCATTATCGGGGATCAATCCCGCCCCGGCCGGATCATTCCTTTTTCTGTTATACGCGGACTTCGCTAAGTCGATTCTTAGGAAATCTCGAATCAGATCATTGACTCTTACTTCAACAAAGGAAGTATGAACCTCCTCTCTAGACGAACCCTTTTTGTCTTGGTCCCAATTCAAAACTAAACAAGTTCGAACTGATTGAATACTTGTGTGAGAAATTCTTCGAAGTGTTTTGATATTTCCATAAAGGATATACTTGACAACTCTAAGTTGCAAACTCTCCCTTTCCTGCAAGAGATCGGAGGGGAAAAGCGTTGCTAAATAAATATCGTCTTCTCTTTCATCCGGGCCTACGGGTCGAACCAAAACAAAAGACTTTTTCTTGATAGGTGTGATCTGTTGGACATAGATCCCATTTTTCCATTTTTTTTTTGCCTTTTTTTTTCCCGTGACTGGTAGTATTAAGATGCCGCTATGCCAGGATATATTATCTGGCTCTCCAGGAAAATGGATCTCTCCAGAAAAGATTTTTAGTTCAATTTCCCCCCCTTTTTTCTCTACTTGGACCAATCCGCCTACCCGGCTTCTTATATTGAAAGTAATTTGGGTATCTACTCCAACAATACTATTGTTCCGCACCATTATGGAAGAGGATCCGGGTAATATATGTACTTCCTTGGGAATGAAAACTCCTTTCTTTTGGTATTTTTGCCTCACTTTTTTGGCTCTTTGAGACTCAATCAAATCCTCTTTTTTGACGATGGAATGCGTCTCTCTAGTCCCATTTTGAGTACTTCCCAAACGGTTTCTTCTGTATTGGGGATCATCGAAATAAGCAAGAATACTCTTTCTATGGAAAATGCCATTTATGGGTATTTCCATCGAGATACCTGAACGAGCTATTTGTTCTCTTTCTCGTTCGTGATTAGATTGGAATGGAATGATGCATCTATTTCTTCGCCTCTTTGCGAATAAATCAGAATTTTCGTGGAGAATGGCAGGATCGATGAAATTACCATGACCATTGCCTAGGATTTGATCAGGTCCTGAATAATCAAGAACCCCTCGGACCCTTTTACCAGAAGGCCCCGCACTAAACAAATTATATCTCACTTGATCATTAGTCACTGAGAAGCTAGACGTAGATCTTCGTTCAGCAGAAAGAGAACGAATATTCATTTGATCTTGATTCTTGTGGAGTGAAAAAGGGACTCTACTGGATCTGTGCAGACCCCCTGATAATATCCATAAATGACTTGTTTTTGGTAAGAGATGAACATTCCCATATGTGGATTCAGGTGCATGATAGACATCCTTACTCCAGTGCATTTCTCCCTCTAAGTCAGAATAAATATGTTTTCGAACCTTCTCTTTCAAATTCAAGGTGGATGTTCCCGCGCGAATTTCGGCAATCACTTGTTCTGATTCTACATATTGATCATTTTGAACTAACAGAAAACTTTTTGGTGGAATATTCACATTATGTGTAATATCCTGACTCTCAATAGTGACAGCCAGGTCTAGATAACATAGAAAAGCAGGATGTCCATGACGTGTACGTGTGGGATGAACGAAATCCTCATTAAATCGAATTGTTCCATTAGAGGGGGCTCGCACATATTCGGCAGCACCACCTGTGAACACTCCACCGGTATGAAAAGTTCTTAATGTTAGTTGAGTCCCCGGTTCCCCAATAGATTGACCCGCAATAATACCTACGGCTTCTCCCAATTCGACCAGGTCCCCATGAGTGGTACTTCGACCATAGCATAATCGGCAGATCCAAGATGTACTTCTGCAAGTGAAGGGGGTTCGAATCGATATTGGTTGTGCTCGAAAGGTTATGAGTCGTTTGACAAGTCCAATCCCAATATCTTGATTTCGAATGGCGATGCATCGCGAACCTATATAGATATTGTCTGCTAATACACGACCCATTAATGTTTGGATCAAAATTCTTTCTGTCATCATCCCCGCTCCAGGATTCACAGAAGTCCCCCGGATGGTACCACAATCTGTTCTACGTACAATAATGTGTTGAACTACTTCAACAAGTCTGCGCGTGAGGTATCCAGCATCGGAGGTTCGTATAGCAGTATCCACAACCCCCTTGCGGGCTCCGTAGCAAGAAATTATATATTCCGTTAAAGAGAGTCCTTCGCGAAAATTGCTTTGAATGGGTAAATCAATCATTTGTCCTTGGGGATCTGACATTAATCCTCTCATACCTACTAATTGGTGTACCTGAGATGCATTTCCTCTAGCTCCCGAAAAGGACATTATATGAACCGGATTCAACGGATCAGTCATCCGAAAATTCGGATTCATTTCTTGTCGCAAATACTCACTTGTAGAATACCATATCTCAATGGATTGACGTAATTTTTCTACCGCGTGTACATTCCCATAATGATGGTGTTTTTCCAAAATCAAACTTTGTTGTTCAGCGTCTTGAACTAGCCATCCTTTAGAAGGTATTGTTAAAAGATCATCAATTCCTAATGAAATGGATGTAGCAGTGGCTTGCTGGAAACCCAGAGTCTTTACTTGATCCAGGATGTGTGCTGTGTATGCCATTCCAAAGTGATCTATGAATCTGCTAATAAGTCGTTTTATGGCAGTTCCATCTATCGCTTTATTGTGAAAGACCAGATCGGCCCTTTCTACCATAAGTACCTCCATATTCCGCTGAGTAGGATTCGACCAACAATAGGTTTGAGTCAGTGATTTGAAGACTTCCTTTCCTCGATTTTGAGTCGCGTAGAAATTCAGGAATTAGAAATTAGAATCCTAGTTGAATCGGAGATACACGAATTCCCACGGGTATCATAGAATTACTTAGCTTAGGTCCCCTATGGGCAGGCCTGGCAAAATCCTCCTATGGCTTCTTCGATTTCGCGATAAAAAGAAATATGGCCAACAGTGGTTCGAATGTAGAGACAAGGGATTTCTTTTTTTACACTTCTTACTATTAGATAGTGACCAAAAATCTCATGATAGGTACCTAAAGATTCATATTGAACTTCGATGGGAACTTCTCTTGATGCAATAATGCGTTGATCGAGTCGCCACCGGAGCCACAAAGGACTCTCTAATTTGATTCGTTTCTGCCGATAAGCCCCAAGTGCATCATAGGAACCACAAAAATAGGGCTCTTTCTCTTTTGTATACTTATAGTTATTCTCGTCCATTTTCTCGTTTTGATAGTTTATGCGATTCCACGGATTATACCTATTTGCACAAATACCTCGACGATTCCCGATCGTTAATACATAGAGTCCCATAAGCATATCTTGAGTTGGTACGCAAATGGGATCTCCGATAGCTGGAGACAAGAGATTCATATGAGAAAACATAAGTAAACGCGCCTCCGCTTGAGCCTCCAATGATAAAGGTACATGAACAGCCATTTGATCCCCATCAAAGTCTGCATTGAATCCCTTACGAACTAATGGATGTAAACAAATAGCACGCCCTTCCACTAAAATAGGTTGGAATGCCTGGATGCCTAATCTATGCAGAGTGGGTGCTCTATTCAGCAATACAGGGTGCCCCTGTATAACTTCTTGAAGTATTTCCCATACAATTGGTTCTTTTTCCCGAATTTGCCTTTTAGCAACTCCTATGTTGGAAGCAACGTGTTGTCTGAGTAGACCACGAATTACAAATGTCTGGAAAAGCTCTATTGCTAGTTCGCGAGGCAATCCACATCTATGCAATGAAAGCGAAGGGCCCACGACAATGACGGAACGGCCCGAATAATCGACCCGTTTCCCAAGCAAAGTCTCGCGAAATCTTCCCTCTTTACCTTCAATTACAGCCGAAAACGACTTGTAAACCTTATTATGACGGTCCTTCATTGGCTGTCCGCGGAGCCCATTATCAAGAAGTGTATCCACGGCTTCCTGCACTAATTTCTCCTGAGACATTATTGAGTCCCCTGGCGAAGATTCTTTTAATAGCCTGATAAGAGAGTTGTTTCGAAAGATAACTCTTCTATAGAGTTCATTAATATCCGAACTCATGAGTTTCCCCCCATCTATCTGAATGATCGGTCTCAATTCGGGAGGGAGCACTGGTAATAGGCACAAAACCATCCGTTCTGGTTCTACATTTGTTTGAAGAAAATGCTTAGCTAATTGCATGCGTCTAACCAAAAAATCCTTTCTTCTTCCAATTTTTCTATCTTCCCATTCATTACTGGTGGTCTCTTCTTTCCCTAGATCTTTCCATTCTACTAATGAATCATCTATAATAAGTCGCAAATCCGAATCGGCTAATTGTTCTCTGATAGCACTGGCTCCAGTAGAGATTTCTCGATTTCGAAATGTATTGAAGCCTTGAGTAGTAAAAAAAAGTGGGATGCTGTATTTCAGAGATTGAATTTCAGATTTGAATGAGCCTCGTAATCGTAAGAAAGTCGGTTTTTTAGCTACGACCCTAGCAAAATAAAAATTGGGATAGGTTCCTATAGAATTTCCCCCCTTCAAAATCGGACGTGAAGGTTTCCTTTCATCCGGCTCAAGTAGTTACACCAAATAAAGAAGGGTGTTCTTATTCTCAAATTTTGTTCTATAAAACCCCCAACCAAACAAAGGTCTACTCCTTACTCAAGTTCCCAGTCAGGACCAACCAACATTTCATTGATTCATTCTTCCTTTTATTTAGATCTTTGATTTCTATTTTATGAATTCCTTATTCAATATTCAATTAGGGCCTAACATGAAATGTGAAATTCTTGAGTAGTCTACTTCCCTTCCAATGATGAATCCCTCTCAAATCAAAGAAAAAGAATTCCTTGGAACTCATAAGGGATTTACTTGTCTATGTATCGTTCGATTCGATCTTTTAGGTCCCTACTTCACCTCGACGGTTATGATATGATGTCCTTAAGGCCTATATGCGATGAATAGATCCCTGTAACCATGTCATAGTTGCTTACTTGAACAGATTCTAACAGACATGGAATGGCGAATTCCACGAAAGAAGTCTTTTTCACGAGGTACAACCAGCAATTCCTATGTATCTGTTGCGGAATCGACCATAGATCAATTCCCTTTTCTTTGGAAGTATTAAATACCCCCATAAGAACTCTGAGCTTCATGCTACTCCTTCCAAGAGACATGTCAGAATCAGGGCATCCCAATCGGATTGAATGGGATGACAGTTTTTCATTCCCAATCTGTAAAATCAGAATTTTGATCAAATCACACATCGCAGTATACTAGGTCTTCTAATTTTTTAAGAGGTTTATCTAAAAGATTCGCGATATAACTAGGAAGACGTTTCAAATACCACACATGAGTTACCGGGCATGCTAGCTTGATGTAGCCCATTTGAGATCTTCGTATCCGAGAATCAACAAATTCGACTCCGCATTGGTCACAAAATTTCGGGTCTTCTTTTTCATTGCGGATGACTCGATAATTTCCACAAGCACAAATTCCACTCTTTATAGGCCCAAAAATTCTTTCACAAAACAAGCCACCTTTTTCCGGTTTATTCGTTTTGTAATTAAAAGTATGGGGTTTTGTTACCTCTCCAACTATCTCTCCATTAGGTAGGGTTTTCTTGGCCCAAGCACTTATTTGTTCAGGAGAAACTGATCCAATTCGGAGTTGTTGATGTTTATATCGGTCGATCATATCATAGAAGAAAATTTCTGATTTATTCCGATCAAGCTTCCTTCCTATTAATCTGGAAATTCTTCTCAGATACAAGGAAATGATTCAATTCCAGAGCCAAAGATCGTAGTTCTCGAACGAGCAATCGAAAGGATTCTGGAGCATCCTCAGGTTTAGGTAATGCTCCTCCACTGAGTGTAGTCCCAAGGACTTCCTGCCGAGTTCTAATATGATCAGATTTATAAGTAAGCATCTCTTGTAAAATATGAGCAACGCCAAATCCCTCTAGAGCCCAAACTTCCATTTCGCCTACCCGCTGTCCGCCTTGGTTGGCCCTTCCTCTAAGCGGTTGTTGTGTAACAAGCGCATAAGGCCCACTGGAACGCCCATGGATTTTATCATCAACTTGATGAATTAATTTCAGGATATAGGGCTTTCCTATGATAACAGGTTGGTCAAAAGGATCTCCCGTTCTTCCATCAAATATTCTGCTTTTTCCCGGATACTCGGGTTCAAATACCCATGGATTCGCTGTCTGCTTACTGGCTTCGTATAATTCCGAAAACACTAGTTTTCTCGAAGCCCCTTGTTCATATCTCTCATCAAAGGGCGCTATTCGATAATGCCTGTCTAGCAGATCTCCCGCTAACCCGAGTGAGCATTCAAATATCTGTCCTACATTCATTCGTGATGGGACTCCTAATGGGTTGAATACCATATCAACCGGTGTTCCATCTTGCAAATAAGGCATATCTTGTCTAGGCAAAATTTTTGAAATGATACCCTTATTCCCATGTCTTCCAGCTACTTTATCCCCTACTTTGATGTCACGTTTCTGTGAAATATATACACGAATCATTTCTGGATGATAACAGGAATCTCCCTTTTTCTGGATCCATCTCACATCAATAACTCGCCCTCTGCCACCTATAGGTAGTTTTAGACAAGTTTCCTTTGCAGTGGATACCTGAATGCCAAGTATGGCTCGTAATAATCTATCTTCCGGGGCACACGAAGATTCTTGCATCATCTGAGGCGTTAATTTACCTATTAAAATATCGCCCGTTTCTACCCAAGATCCGAGCATCACAATTCCATTTCTGTCTAAATGGCGGAGTAAATGGGCTTCTAAATGTGGTATTTCATTAGTGATTCTTTCAGGACCTTCACTTGTCACATGAGTCTGGATTTCATATTTTCGTATGTGAAAAGAAGTATAAATCTCTCCATATACCAGACGTTCACTAATGAGTACCGCGTCTTCAAAATTGTAGCCTTCCCATGGCATATAAGCTACTAATATGTTTTTTCCCAAAGCGAGTTCGCCACCAACTGTAGCAACACCATCCGCTAAAATTTGCCCCTTTTTAATGCAGTTACCCCGCTGAACCTGGGATTTTTGATGCATACAAGTATTCTTATTAGAACGTTGATACATAAGCAATGGAATGTTTCGAGTGTCTCCATGACTTGAAAAAAGGATCTTGTCGCTATCGGTATAAAGGATCTTTCCCTCATGTTCGGCTATCGCAGAAACCCCCGAATCGAGAGCCACTTGGCGTTCCAACCCAGTTCCAACAATGCACTTCTCGGACCGAGAAAGCGGAACTGCTTGACGTTGCATATTTGAACTCATTAAAGCCCGATTTCCGTCATTGTGCTCGATAAAAGGAATGAGAGAAGCTCCAATCGAAAAATATTGGAAGGGAAAAATGCTTCGAAGATGAATCTGTTCCCATGCGATAGTCAGGTATTCTTGACGGTATCGAGCTGGAACAATCTGTTCTTCCTGAATGCCCGAATTCAACGCTAAAGAAGTTCCTGTGGATACCATAGAGTATTCATCTCTATTTGATGATAAATAAACCATCCGCTCCTCTTTGGATCTTTCAGAAATTTCAAAAAAAGGGCTTTCTAGAGACCCCCCGTGACCAATCCTAGCATGAATCGCGAAGGATCCAATAAGTCCAACATTAATTCCTTCAGACGTGTCAATTGGGCAAATACGTCCATAGTGACTAGGGTGGATATCTCGTATCCGAAAACTTGCCGTTCGCCCGGTCAATCCTCCAGGACCCAAATAACTCCATTTTCGCCCATGAACTGTTGGTGTCAATGGATTAGTTTGATCCAAAACATGAGATAAGGGATGGAGTCCGAAAAAGGATTCATAAGTGGTTGTTAATGGAGTTGAAGTTACCAAATTACGAGGAGTCGTTATCAATTTTCTACAGAGAGTTTCTCGAACCGCATCTTCTAAACGACCCAGAGCCAATCCGAATTGATCTTGTAAGAGATCCGCTACAGAACGAATACGCTTATTTTTCAAGTGATTCATATCGTCAAGTGGACCCATTCCAAATTTCATTCCGATCAAATGATCCGCAGCTGCCAATACATCTCGCGGTAACAAAAATGTATTGTTCTGAGGTATATCAAGATTCAGTCTCTGATTCATATTTCGTCGACCAATCTTTCCTAACTCACATCTTTGTTGAAAAAATTTCTTTTGTAATTCCTTACATAAGAACTCGGACTCAGAAAATAAGGGATCACCACCCACACAAGCAAATTGTTGATAAAATTCTAAAATGGCATTTTCTTTTGACCTGATCTTTTTTTTCTCCTTATCATTCGGGAAAGACAAGAAAATTTCAGGGTAGCAAACATTATCTAGAATTTCTCTTAGATTCGAACCCATAGCTGATGATGGAACTATAATGGATATTTTTTGTTTCCTACTCACACGAGCCCATATCCTTGCTTTTCGATCAATCTCTAATTCTGATCTTCCTCCCCAATCCGATATTATGGTGCCGGTATAGATAGTAATTCCCTTAGGGTCCAACTCTGAACGGTAATAAATACCGGGGCTTTGCAATATTTGATTGATCACAATTCTGTATATTCCATTAACTATAAAGGTACCCAGGGAATTCATTAGAGGAATGTTTCCAATCAATATGGTTTGCTCTTGCCTATTCCTACGGGTTTTCAAAATTAATCCCGCAGGTACATATAATTCAAAAGAATATGTGAGTGATTCATACACAGCGTCTCGTTCTTTTATCAAAGGTTCTACCAATTGATATCTTTCTACAAAGAATTGAAATTCAATTTCTTGATCGGGATCTTCTATTTTTGGGAACTTATAAAGTTCTTCCATCAAGCCCTCATCAATGAACCTACAAAATCCCTCAAATTGTATCTGATTAAACCCAGGTATTGTAGACATTCCTTCATTTCCATCTTGTAGCATCTTAAGTTTCCTCTTTTTCAAAAAAATCCCATTCATTATTAGCTCATTCTTCCTCGAACCCTCTGGGGCGAGCTAGCAATGATGGACTGTATATTTTGTTTACTAAATCGCATGAAATTTGATCCAACTCTATATCATATATGGAATGTAGAAAATACGTGTGGGGAAAGGTTAAAAGAGAAGTTTATACTCAAATTCGAATTTTCAACAGATACAAATTTAGAAAATATTCCTAGAAACATAATTTTGTCGATGAGATTTGTGGAGTCTTGTTATAGAATATCCAAAGTCATCCAATATAGGATATTACGACCCTTTGGTGGTACCAGAAAAAGAAAGAATTCAGGATTGGATCGGTTCTCTTTGAATGAGAGAAAGACAGAATAATCAGGAACAGAATAGAATCGAGTTTTTTAGCATTTCACTTTTGCTCCACTTTTTCGCCGATTCCAGTGTTCAAATGCTCAAAAAAGGATTCGCAGAAAAGAAAGACATTTTTACCCAGTTGTTATTTGTTAGTAGAATTCATGGACTCTGGTTGAAGTAGGTAAGTGGGGTTGTGCCTAGGAAGCGCACGCAGCTATAGCTATTTTACTATCCGCTACTATCCCAGTTATACTTCAGGCAACACAGGCCAGACCGTGCTATATCATAATTTCTATTCTATTATTATTCCATGAATAAGAGATTAAGAAGAATTCCCCGCATTCCCTTATATAGGCATATATAGCTACGATACCTGATTAGGGATATCTGATCTGTGTCACAATTTCTGTTCTGGGGTTTACATAGATACAGAATTCTTGTTATAATGGAAAGTGAATTGAAAGGGATTGATTCTTGCTAAAGACTAGATACTGATTAGTTGTGTATCAACTTACTTAATTAGATTAAACACAATTTGGGATCCACAAACCTTTCCGGAATTCAAGTCAATAGTTAATGGTTCCAAGCTTGTCCTACCTTTTTTCTGTAATGTCAAATCTACATTTTCTCTTTCAGTATAAACAGGGGGGTTAGTTCTTGATGTTTTGAGATTTGAGATACGCTACAATCAATCGAAGGGAGCCAACTGGATCCAAAGAAAGGAGGAAGGATTCCTTTTTTCCTTTTTATAAAGTTTATAAAGAAAGGGATCAGGAAACCGGGATTCAAGATGCAAATCCCATAAACCTAAAAAAGGAGATTACGGAATAGCGCCCAAAGAGGGGGAAATCCTCCTAACTATTTTCTATCATTTTGGCGACATGGCCGAGGGGTAAGGCGGGGGACTGCAAATCCTTTTTCCCCAGTTCAAATCTGGGTGTCGCCTGATCAACAACAACCAAAAAACAAAAAACGAAATCCCTTATTTTTTCTGCTGATACGAGAAAACTTGACACATTTTTGCCCCAGCAGCAGCGGAATAAGATAAAAAGACTAAGACGGCTGGTACTTGCTTTCTTTTTAAAATCTGTAGACTCTATTCTATCTCAACCCTTGCGTCTAGGCTCCAAGGAAGGATTCTAGTATAGGAAAGTCTAGCTATCAAGACTTACGAATCCCCTTACACTATGTCTACTGACTGAGTTTTGGTTTTGATTGGATAGTCGGGTGGGGAATCCTATTATTTGTTATGGAAAGGGTGTAAGATACCTTGGATACAAACTTCCGAGAGTCTCTGAATGCTCAGACATCCAATCCAAGATTGGATAGAGAATTGCCTTGGTTTGATAGACTCAGAAAAAACCTTCTTTCTTTTCGGTAACCCCCAATCAAGAATGTAATAGAATAGACCCGACTGTCTCTGTGAGACAGTCGGGAGATTTTAAGTATTAGATCAAAGGGGTAGGTAGAGATATGTAATAGGTAGTGCTCCATCTTGATTGTCCATCATGTTTCCGTGGTCAATAAAAGAAATAGTGGATCTTACTATTTCTAAATATTCCGTTAATAACATTCACTTGACAATACTTGAGAATACCAAAGGAGTAACTTCCTCTCTTACTTGTGTTTAACGTTTACCGATTCTACCAGAAATCTTATAGCTGTTTCTTGTGGGTGGAGTTAGTGAATTGATTTCTTAATAGCGTTTGGCGCAGAGTCCCTTTTTGACTCTGCGCCATGGATTCCACTATTATTAGAGTAATGATCAATAATGGAAGAATTCCTTGATAGTTATAGAGATGGGGGACATCATTCACATGGATATAGTAAGTCTTGCTTGGGCTGCTTTAATGGTAGTCTTTACATTTTCTCTTTCACTTGTAGTCTGGGGAAGAAGTGGACTCTAGAGATACGACTCATTGAGTGGAGTTGAGTAATGAAACTTTATCAATTATTTGATATATGGTTCTGCAAAACGTTTCTAAAGAAAAAAACCTCCATTTCCAAATTCTACTGGAATCGAGTAATGGAATCTAGGAATAATAAAATAACCTTTCAATAAAATCAATAAAAAAAAATGATTTCAAGAATTCCCATGTTTTTAGTCTAGATCTCTAGAAAGTACAACTTTCTAGACTAATTGATAATGTGGTAGAAAGGTTCATAGAGCTCTTTCTACCACATTATACTATCGGATCTTCTATACTGCTAACTCTAGCCCCCTTTTTTCATTTAATACTAATCCGTAAAATTGGAATCCCTTTCATTTCTTCAATCATGGATAAGAACTACGAAGTCAAGCTTCATTCAAATTAATCATTTTGACTGACTGTTTTTACATATATGATAAGTAAAAAGGCAGTAGGAACTAGAATGAACAGTGCAGTAGCAATAAATGCGAGAATATTTACTTCCATAATCTCATCGTTTTTTTTTATTTCACAATAACTCGGGATCTAATCCCATAGAGATGAGAAATCGTCTCCTGTAAATTCAATGAGATGAATTGCATCCCCATGATATTTGATATTCAAATTGAATGGAATCCATATCATGAATACCAATATATGATCTCTCAAATGGATTCATCGTCGAGAATTTCATAGTATAATATAACATAAGAAGATCCTTTATCCATAACAAATTCAATTTTTGATTCCTGATCCAATCTTGCTTTTTTCAGTTTTTCCACTCTTTTCGATGGTCCTCCTTATACAATCATCGGCTAAGGTATTATCTGACCCGTCTTCCATTAGTCACAAACAGTAGAACTGAAATGAAAAAAAAAGAAGGAGTTAAGTTCGAAACTAAGGTTTTTTTCATTTTTCAGGATCTTCTTTTCTTGACAGACAAAGAGGTGTGAGAAAGAGGGGTCCCGGTCTAAAATCTCGAAGATTTCGAGAAATTCACTATTTGTTTTTGAGTTTGCTCTTTCGTGGATAAGACCCCTTTTCAAATAGGAAGAAAAATGGTGCATTCACTACGAAAAGAGGGCGGGGGAGATCTCTCTTTGATGTCTCTTTTAGGAATCTATTCTTTCCTTAGATTGAAACACATCGATCACAAATTCGCAAAAATTCAGTGTGCAATTTGAATTAGATAGATTCTTTCCAATTACGACCCGAGCTTACATAAAATCAGAGCTCGAAAGGTGGGATCGTTTTCCTATTGTATCAGGGTAACTCGAGTAAGGTTAAGTTCGTTTTGTATCGTACAATAAACGAATCCAATTTTGTTTATTGTTATGGGCTCTCAGAAAACAGATGGGTATTCCATTTCACAGAGCAGGAATAAAAAAAATAGATGATCGGTCACTACCCAATTAATTACCTATCATTCCAATTCTACCGAGGATTAATCTCTTCTATTGAAACTTGGCCTAGAATGACCCGTCCCTAAATCGAATCCCTGACTGTTTACGTGTATTTACAGTGTTATTGGTTGGTTTTTCTTTACTCACCGATTACCATTCATTTTGAAATGGAAACTCGCTCTACTGAAAATGAACTAAATGCATTGATCCACAGCTCACGGTTCCACATACATAGAGATCTTATGTATGTGTTCGGAGGAAGACCAAGGTTTCGGGTTTTTAGGGTTTGCCATAGGGGCCTCTATACTATAAATAAGTTCAATCCAAAAGAGGATTTGATGAAAAGGCGGAATACAATACCAATACTGGCATATCATATCAAAATGAACTTGTCAATCGGAAATCTAGCGATAGGGAAACTCCCAAATCAAACCAATAATGACTTCATTGATGAATTACTAGATCGTTCGAATTCCGGCTCCTCAATCGAACAATGTTTCTAGTAGAGAGTTATGGAATTTCTCGGACCGCCAATTACGCGTAGAATTGAAATCCATTGAGGATTTGTTCGATGGTACTTGAGCTGATTGATTAGGTGCGGCTCATGTGTTACTCTTACTTAATATAGTATTAAAAAAAAGGCTTCGTGTCAATTCGCCAAGGTCAAAACTCTCAATAGAAAATTGGAAATCAAGGAATTAAATCAAAACGATGAGCTCATTCCATCGAGCTCAATTAGAAAGCTAAGAAAAGGGAGAATAAGAACGAAAAAATGCTCAAATCGAAAAAACTAAAAAAGCCAGACTAGTATAGTCTTCTCTTGGAATCCTGAATATGGTACTACCAACAATCATACCAATCTAGATTACATAGGTCTCTCATTGGTACTTATTTACATTACAGAAAATAGAAAGATGAATTGATGGATTCTGCCAATTCTAGGTCGGGACTGACGGGACTCGAACCCGCAGCTTCCGCCTTGACAGGGCGGCGCTCTGACCGATTGAACTACAATCCCATAGAAATAAGGTTTACAACATATCTATTTGCTTTCATTCAAACCATTTTTCGTTAGAATCACTGTGTTAGAAGAGAGTAACGCGCAGTATATATATATTCAGGGATCTGGACAATGACACGTATTATTAGTCATTCTATTGTCAAATCGATTGAGAATCCGTCTTTCAATGAAACTCTTTTTTCTTTACCCCCCTTTTTTCGATTTCGAAATCAGGATATGAATCTAGATCATTCGAAAGATCAGAATATTGTGGGAACAAATAAACAAAGATATAACAAAAAAGTGGATTCTTTTCTTTATTCCCCCGTATCCGGATTAGGCATGTTTCTGGAGTCCAAATGAGATTTGTTCTATCATCTCGTAGGGATTGGCGAATTTTTGGGCCGAGCTGGATTTGAACCAGCGTAGACAGATTGCCAACGAATTTACAGTCCGTCCCCATTAACCACTCGGGCATCGACCCAGAAAGAATCCATTCTATTCTAGACTTATGGATAATCCATGATCAACTTCCTTTCGTAGTACCCTACCCCCAGGGGAAGTCGAATCCCCGCTGCCTCCTTGAAAGAGAGATGTCCTGAACCACTAGACGATGGGGGCACCCCCGCCCGACCTCCTACTATGTTCATAGTATGAATAGTTTTTTGGAATTGTCAATAGAATGGAATGGTCTAACTAGATCCTAAGAATCCTTCCGGTTTTCAGAATTCCATAAATTTTTTTGGATTGATTGATTCAAAAAGAGTCCTGTAGAATTTGTAAATCAGGGATCCGCAAGTAATCGAAAAAGGGCTTTTTTCTATCAAAATTTAGGGTACGTGTCGAATTT